AATTAAATTAATTAATTATTAAATTAATTAAATAAAATAAATTAATTAAATAAAATTAAATAAATAAAATTAAATATTAATTAAATATTATATAGTTATATATATATGGAAATATATGGAAAAGGATATGGAAAAAAAAAGATTGCGTCCAATAGGATTTGAACCTATACCAAAGGTTTAGAAGACCTCTGTCCTATCCATTAGACAATGGACGCTTTTCCATTCCAAATTTATTCTTATTTTTCTATGAACAACAAAGAACAACAAAGCATTCTGAAAAAAAAAGAATATGTGAGAAAAATAATTTCAATTTTGGAAATTGTATATTGCATATTTAAATTAAATCATGGATTAAGAATTCTAGAAGAATTCTAGAATTCTTAATTCTATTCTATTTCTTTTTTCTTTTTTTTTTTTTAATTACTAATATTCAAAATGAATATACTTATATTTATTACTTTTAATTATTCATTAAATTAATATTTATATTAGATTCTATCTATACAATATCTATACAATAGAGATTTTTTTTTTATTTCTTTTTTTTTCTATAGAGATAAAAAATTATAGAGATAATAAATATTTAGTATACAGATAATAAATATATAAATGTACAGATAATAAATATATAAATGCTCTAGCTATTATATAAGTTAATATATAGACTAGAGTTGCAATATAAATAGAGTTTATCCAGTTATAACAAACTAAAATCGATTTTATCATAATATAGAAACTCATAATATATATAAACTAAATAGTATATATAAAAAAAACTAAATACTATCTAAAATCCATACTATCTAATCACCTTCTTATTCTATAATGTTCTAGAATCTATTCTATAATGTTAATCTATTCTATAATGTTCTAGAATATATAGTAAAAAATGTTCTAGAATATATAGCAAAAATAGAAAGTATATAGACAGTATAGATATATAGCGGGTAGCGGGAATCGAACCCGCATCGTTAGCTTGGAAGGCTAGGGGTTATAGTCGACGTTGATTCATCGTTTTTAACGTCTCTAATTCAAAACCGAACATGAAACTTTGATTTCATTCGGCTCCTTTATGGAATGTGGGAAAATTTTCAGTTATAAGACGTGAGCGAAAAACAAATTCAACCCATAACATCTATGTCAGCCTTTCTGTCTTAATGTATTCAAGACAACGCGCTTTGTAGATGATCCCTCTAGGTAAGGAATTTTTTTTTAGAATCTTTCTAGTTACTTCGTTCTCTATTTCTATTTGAATTGAAAGAATCCTTAAGAAAGCTATTTTCTTCTTTCTACCGAGCTAAAGCAAGATATCGATGCCTCTAGTAAACTAAAGTCGTCGTTTAATACTTAGTTTAATACTTATTTTGTTTTTCTTTTGCTTCAATTTCGACTATACAAAATAAAAAGATTTGAAGATTTAGTTACGATTAGAAATATACCATTTTGTCTTTATCTATAGATTCTTTACTTATACTAATTCAATTGGAAGTCTTGATCCAACTAAAAAAAAATTATGTTTCGTAATCTGCTAATCCAATTTTTCAATTTTTAATTGCCCTTGGATGAAAATCACGAGAATGTATATTCTCCCTCGAATTTTTCTTTGAGGGGGAAAAGATTTAATCCTTTTCTTTTAAGAAATAGAGTTTTTGATCGGAATATTTATTCCCGAGAGATCCCTTAACTATTAGGCTTATATAGAACGAATCACACTTTTACCACTAAACTATACCCGCTATGATGAGATTATTGTATAGAAATGCATCCGTGTCGAGTATCGGGTAAGGGAATCGGACATAATCAAGATAGGATCATAAAAGAATTTTGAAAATTCAAGTGGATTTAATGAGATTAGGAAAAGAAGACTCATTGATTGTATATCATTTAATCCTTTATCATAAGAATGAAAATGAAAATAGTCGTGCTTCTAATTAGTGGTCTTTCAACAACAAGTATTTTTTTTTAATCAAATAAATCATTTTTTGCTGCTATGATTTGTTGGCGATTTAATTTATTGGAACAAAAAAGGCTTTGTGATCCCGACGGGGTCGTGGAAATGAAATAAAACAGGGACTTTTCGGACAAAATTAACTAATAACTAAAACTAAAAAGGGTAGTTTTTGATTTATTTTCTTTTTATTTTTTTTTTTTTTATTATATTTCTAATCTTTTCGAAATCTAAAATTTATTTAGATTATTGATTTTCTATCAATCAATATAATATATTGATTGATCTATATTATATTGATTGGTTGATTGGAATATTGAGTTGAAAACTATCTTTTTCGAATCTTTATTTTATCTAAATGAAATTCAATATTTTATCTAAATGAAATTCAATTGGAAGAATTGCTGATGAAAGTTTACATATTTATCTAGATATTTATATATATATTCTATTTATTTCTATTTATTTATATATTTAGATATCTATTTTTATATATTTAGATATCTATTCTATGTATTTAGGTATTTAGAATATTTATAGATTTATTTAGAATTTATACATATAGAATAGATATATAGCTATATAGCTATATAATAAAAGAATAACTTTTTCTTTATTCTTTAATGAAAGTAATATAATATAAGAATAAAAAGAAAATAGAATAAAAAAATTTAACAGAGTAATTAAAGTTAAAGAGCGATGAAAAAAAAAAAGAGAAATAGAAAAAGGTTTTTTAAGTATTACCTCTTGTGTAATATAACATAGTAATTATTGTTTTTCCATTGGGAGAGATGGCTGAGTGGACTAAAGCGTCGGATTGCTAATCCGTTGTACGAATTATTCGTACCGAGGGTTCGAATCCCTCTCTTTCCGGTTCCGTTGATTATTTGGTATTTTTTTACCTTTCCAATTTTTGAATTTAATAGCATTTTTGAATTTATATAGTTAAAGATGTAGAATAGATAAAAATGCTAAAAATATTTAAAAGCAAGTCAAAACTCTTATTTTTTATTCTTCGCGGCCAGGATTACGCCCCGGGTCATTAGATAAAAATCCAAAGATGAAGAGAGAGACAAAGAATATCACTACTGTGTAAACAAAGAGTTTGAGAGTAAGCATTACACAATCTCCAATTTTGGTTTGGAAAAAAAGAAAATAGATTCTCTATTTTTATACCCTATATCACAATAATTTTGATATCAAGAAATGAAGTAGTTTTTAGAAATAGAGTAGTTTTTAGAAATAGAAAAGATTTTTTAGAAATTCATTTGTAATAAGAGTTGAGTCTTTCATTGCCAAGAATTTGCCTTCACACCTACAATTAGATATTGATGGTTAGAATGAGTAATATCGAATAGGGTAAGCCCCATTTGATTTTTCGCGTCTATATAATAACTTGAATGCTTGAATTGGGGGAGGGCTTATACTATAAGACTTATCTGATCTTATAAATTGTTAGAATTTTTTTTTCTTGAATAAATTATTTTAGGACAGTATTAAAAACCTCATCGAAAACTTACAGCAGCTTGCCAAACAAAGGCTAATAGAAAAAAGAGCACAGGGATGACTGGCATTACATCTACAATTGGATTCAAAAAAGCGTAGGCTTCGGGCAATTTTGTGAAGAAAAAACTACTTGAATAAATAGCCGAATCAAAACAGATACAAAACAAACTAAAAATATTAAGCATAATCAAATTTTATTCTTGAAGATATTTATTCTTGAAGATAATTCTATTTTGATTGAGTTATTAAAATATTATTAATGATGATATCCAAATTTATTTATATAAAATAAAAATAAAGTAAGATAGACAAAAACCCTTATTGATGAACCTCACTCAATCAAAAATCCTTCAATTCTCAAATCAAAAAAGAATAGAAGGAATCCTATTTTCATACAATATCTTAATTGAATTATAGATTATGATCAATAAATTTAGTTTAATTCTATATCTACATATATTAATATTAAAATCTGAGCAATAAATTAATCTTATTTCATAAGATTTCATAAGATATTTAGTGGAACGGGAATTGACGAAGAACTAATACCTATATTAGTTTTTATTAGTGTTGAGTTGAATAGAAATGGGGCGTGGCCAAGTGGTAAGGCAACGGGTTTTGGTCCCGCTATTCGGAGGTTCGAATCCTTCCGTCCCAGCGTATACCTATTCTATATATATTCTATATATAAAAAAAAATTACCGGCTTTGGCAACCTTTTTATTATTAAGAGAATAATAAATGCAATTCTTCTTTCGTTTCATATTTTTAATAACTTTTCTTGGACTAATTTATTTTTCAAAAAGTGGATTGTGCTCAAATAATATGGAAATGGAATTGAATCTATCTTTTTTTTTTCAGGGACGGGGGAAACAGATATCAAAATTAAAATTCAAAACAAAAAAAGTTGAACGGTTTTTTGATCATATTCTTATTTTATTCCCCTTATCTCTTCCTATTTACGTTAGTTACTGAGAAAAAAGTTTTACGTCTCACACCTTACAATGATACACATTTTGAATGCAATTTTTATCCACTTATATATATACCAACGAATCCTTTATCGAATCGTTACAAGTGATGTTTGAGTACGAAGAGAAGGAAGAGCTGTTCGGAAAGTAGGTTTTTATGATCCACTAAAAAAGAAAACTTATTTAAACGTTCCTCCGATTCGATATTTCCTTTAATTTTAAAAGGCACTCAAACGACAGGAACTGTTCATGATATTTTATTTTAAATTAAAGAAGGCAGGGGTTTTTACGGATCTTTGTCTTAATTAAAGACACTGAATTTAATGAAATACAAAAAAAAAGGGGTGTGGGTAGTTTGTATATATATAGCTTAGCTTTGTATAAACTTTTCTATACTATCCCTTCCTTCACTCTTGTTCTATTTATATCTATCTTATTTTTGAAAGTTCTTATTTCATTTTATTTATCCTTTTACCTACAGTGGTTTTGTTTGTATTTATGTGGATATTAGTGCCAATCCAATACAAGCCCTTAGTTTATCTGTTCTTAGTTTTTTTATTCTAATTAGAAAGAATT